ATAGTCGTCTACTAGTTGGATTAATGGATCGTCCAATTGGAAATGATAACAGAATACATAGGTTGTTAGAAGAAGTTCTAACATGCATATACATATAGTATACCACCTAATTACCCTATTTCCTTTATGGGGAAGAAAGAAAATTAAGGAACCCGCAAATATTGGTAAAACTACAATTATTGTTAACCAAGGAAATTTGTTCGTGGTAAAGACAAGATACGCTTGGACCAGAAAAACATGTGCCCAAAAATAAGATATTTTTGGGCACATGTTTTGGCGGTAAAAAAAAATGGACTCAAGGAGAGGTTTCTGTAACGTATTAATAAGCTATACCCATACTGCGGGTTGTTTCATGCCATAAATAAACTCGAACACTCAAGAAATCCGTTGGGCAGGCGGATTCGCATCTCTTACAGCCGACACAATCCTCTGTTCTTGGAGCGGAAGCTATTTGTTTGGCTTTACATCCGTCCCAAGGTATCATTTCTAATACATCCGTAGGACAGGCTCGGACACATTGAGTACACCCAATACATGTATCATAAATCTTTACTGAATGCGACATTGGATCGATATTTTTGAACGTGATAAAGTTTCAATCTAGTAAATTGATAAATGAATTATATATTTAAATACTAATACTAGATGAATCGATGAGTTACCCGGTTTTTTCTGGATTGACAGTGCCAAACTACTTTGATTTCTTATCTTTGTGATAACATGATCATACCTTACGTGGCACACATGCTAATTTTAATTGATTTATGAAAATTCTAATTTTATTTTAATAGGATAATATTACTTATTCAACAAATTAGATTGATTTATACGAGTTGATTTTCTGTTACGATAAATTGATGAAACAATAGCGAGTCCAATAGCGGCTTCAGCAGCTGCAATAGCTATAACAAAAATAGAAAAAATTGCTCCTTTTAATTGACGACTATCAAAAAAATCAGAAAATGTTACAAAATTGAGATTAACCGCATTTAATATAAGTTCAAGACACATAAGAGCCCTAACCATATTTCTACTTGTAATCAATCCATATAGACCGACAGAAAATAAATAGGCACTCAAAACAAGTACATGTTCGAGCATCATTAACCAACTCCTCATCAATCTCGATTCATTTCAATATGAACAACAATTTAACCAATTGGATTGACTAGAATAATGAAATAAAGGAATATATTGGGAATAGATCAAACTAATAAAGACTTTCTCTTTTATATCCAAAGTCAAATAGAAAAAGGAAATGCATGTGATAGCTCATAACAAGGGTTTTCCGGTTCTAAAGAGTTATTATTGACGAGCTACAGCAATTGCGCCGATTAACGCAACTAAAAGAATTAGTGAAATAAATTCAAACGGAATAAAAAAATCTGTTGATAAATGAATCCCAATTTGTTGACTATTACTTATCAGATCTTGCTCTATAATCTGGCTTGCTTTTGTAGTCCAAATAATCCCGTACCATGACGTATCTGGAATAGTAGTAATTAGTGAAAAAAAAATACTTGTGCAGACCACGGAAGTTACTCCATCTCCCACGGTCCAAAGGCGGAAATCTTTGGAATATTCTGAACCATTTATGAACATCACAGCAAAAATGATTAAAACATTTATGGCTCCTACGTAAATAAGGAGCTGCGCGGCAGCTACAAAATGCGAGTTTGATAGAATATAGAATAAAGATATACAAACAAAAACAAATCCCAATGAAAAGGCAGAATAAATGGGATTGGGAAGTAATACTACTCCCAGACCCCCTAATATAAGACCCAATCCCAGAAAGACTAAAAGAAAATCATGTATTAGTCCAGGTAAATCCATTATATATAAAATAAGAGATAAATAAATCAAAATCTTTCATAACTTTATTGACACCCGGTCAGGAAAAAAGAGGGAAATCTACTTTTTTATAATAGTTCTTAATTATTATTAAATTAAAAATTCCATTTTCATGGATATGGATTGATGTAGATATAGTTATTGGCCTAATCTCTCGAAAGAGTAATTTAAATCTATATATTTGCAAATCCTCAATATAGTCATAGAAATCTATTTAATATAAATTAAAACATGATTCTCGTCTCCTAATCAATATCAATATAATCAATATAATTATGAAATATTAATAAAATTCTAGTTATTCACCAAATAAAAAGCCTCATTCTTTTAGATCAAAATGAGTTATTAAGTTTTTATTTCAGGCAAATTTAAAATTGTTCGAATTGTATAATCGTCAATTACTGACATTGGTAACCGACCCAAAGCAATTTGATTATAATTCAATTCGTGACGATCATAAGTAGAAAGTTCATATTCTTCAGTCATTGATAAACAATTTGTTGGACAATACTCAACGCAATTACCACAAAATATACATACTCCAAAATCAATACTGTAATTAAGCAATCGTTTCTTTCTAATATCAGTTTCCAATTTCCAATCAACAACGGGCAGATCTATAGGACATACGCGAACACATACTTCA